TTAACTGCTCCAATCAAATCCGTTTTTTATTCATAGTTGGAAGTTCCTACAACATAATAGATTGGTGACCCGACATTTTAAAATTTAAAAGAAAAAGGGGAGGAGTCTTTTCAATATTCCTTGATCTCAAGGAGACAATCATGGAAAAAAAAATCGAACAAATATAGAAAAGCCGGCTATCGGAATCGAACCGATGACCATCGCATTACAAATGCGATGCTCTAACCTCTGAGCTAAGCGGGCTCACATAACAGAAATAAGTGCAATAGAACTAACTAACTCTATCTATATAGAATTTTTATATAGAATTTTTATTGAAAATTCTTATTTATATTATATATTTATATTATATTAATAATATTATTTATATTATATTAATATATAATAATATATATTATTATTTATAGTTATAGCAGATTAGATATTTATACCAGATTAGATTAATCATATTAGAGTAGATCAGCCCTAAGGAAAGGATAAGATAAGGGTGCAATCCAGATCATAATGAGACATTTTTTTGGTTTGATTCAGAAAAAAAGGGGGGGGGGATAGAACGAAAAAAAAAAAAAAGTGAATATCGACCCTTCCAGTATTCAAAACCGCACGGGAAAAATGAGAAGGGGGGTGTATATGTGGGATATCTCTATCCATATTGAATTTGAGATACATCAATGATAGAATCATTTTTGATTGGACAAAATACGGATCCTCCGATAGAGATGAAAGAAGATGGGCAAGAAATAAAATAGGAGTAGACGCTGGAGTAGACGCTTTTTCGATATAGGAATCAGTATCCAATGAATTTAAGGGTTCCGACATAAATAAATGAAAGGGGGGGGGGGGATGGGATCACAATGAGATCTCGGTCTCATAAGGGGGATATGGCGAAATTGGTAGACGCTACGGACTTGATTGGATTGAGCCTTGGTATGGAAACCTACTAAGTGATAACTTCCAAATTCAGAGAAACCCTGGAATAAAAAAAGGGCAATCCTGAGCCAAATCCTGTTTTCAGAAAACAAGGGTTCAGAAAGCGAGAACCAAAAAAAAAAGGATAGGTGCAGAGACTCAATGGAAGCTGTTCTAACGAATGGAGTTGATTAACATTGGTATAGGAATCCTTCTATCGAAATTCCAGAAGGGATGACCCTATATACATGCGACATGCGTACTGAAATATCAAACGATTAATCATGATCCGAGTCCGTATTTTTTTTTTATATGAAAAATTTCAGAATTCTTGTGAATCGATTCCAAGTTGAAGGAAGAATCTAATATTCAGTGATCAAATCATTCACTCCTCGGATAGATCTTTTGAAGAACTGATTAATCGGACGAGAATAAAGATAGAGTCCATTCTACATGTCAATACCGACAACAATGAAATTTATAGTAAGAGGAAAATCCGTCGACTTTAGAAATCGTGAGGGTTCAAGTCCCTCTATCCCCAATAAAAAGAAAAGAGCCCATTTTACTACCTAACCATTTATCCTCTTTATTTCGTCATCGGTTCCAAATTAGTTCTGTTTCTTATTCACTCTACTCTTTCACAAATTCACAAACGGATACGGGCAGAAACTTTTCTCTCTTAAGTCGTATTATGGATACGATATACTTACAAATGAACATATATAGGCAAGGAATTTCCATTATGAAATCATTCACAGTCCATATCATTACTCTTACACTGACAAAGTCTTCTTTTTGAAGATCCAAGAAATTCCAGGACCTAGGTAAGATTTTGGATGATGCGTCCGGAATGGTCGGGATAGCTCAGCTGGTAGAGCAGAGGACTGAAAATCCTCGTGTCACCAGTTCAAATCTGGTTCCTGACACGTGGTTAATGTATCGAGTGGATACTCATCCAAATGAATCGATATGGATATCGGGATCCATATTCGTTAAGTTAATAATCTAGACCGGGATACATACTTCTCTATCTAGATATATCCCCCCATTTTTGTAGATGGGTAAAGAAATGTAGATGGGTAAAGAAAAGAATTCGATTCTGTTCCCTCTTCTTTTTTTTTACTGTACCCTCCCTCGCTCAAAAAGAATGTTAATACTTCATACATATCCGAAGTTAGTTGGCTGAAACCCCAAAGTCTAGCCTAGGGGGTTGAAGGATAGGAATAGACAGGATTCATTTCAGATACAGTACAAATACGATCCCTTTTCATTTCTGAATTTCATATTTGCGTATTCTATTTCTTCACTCCCTCCTACGCGACTTCCGGGGGCCCATCTAAGTGATGTGCGCGGTACAAAGTTCATGGTACAGAACTCTTTTGATTCATCCTATTGGATTTACTCATCCGAAATAGATCTATTCCAAATTGGGGAATATCAATGAAGCCTATTTATTAGCCCATCCATAATACGAATTAGAGCCCAGTTACTCTGTTTCATCTAGAACGTAAAAAGATTCCTTGAATATCTGGAATCGTAGAAGTGAAAATGAGTTTCTTATCGTTTAATGAGCATCTTGTATTTCATAAAA